TTAAAAATAAGCTAAATAAAGCTTTTGGGTTCATACCCCAAATATAAAGAAAAAACCTTTTTTTTAAAAATAAAGTGCCTGATAAAAGGATTATTCTGATAGGATAAATAATGTAAATTTAATACCTTTATTAATTATATTTTATAGAATCAAACTATATCTAATAATATCAAAAATTATTGTGCATCTTACACCAAAATATATTTAAAAATAATTTATATTATTAAAAATTAAATTTTTATAATACATTACACATTATTTTTATTTATTTTAATATTAATTCAAATTTAATATTTTTTTTATTTATATTAATTTTTAGAACTTTAATTTCTATTACTTCTAATTCTTGAATAGGATGTTGAATGGGATTAGAAATCAATTTATTAAGATTTATTCCCTTAATTTCTAATTCTAATAATTTATTAAATTGAGAAGCATCTTTAAAATATTTTTTAACACAATCGATTGCCTCTATTAATTTTTTATTTTCAATTTTAGTAATTATAATATTAATAAAAAATTTTCAAATTAATTTTTTTTTCACAACCCTAATTAATTCTTCAATAATAATAAAAATAGGATCTGCCCCTTTTCATTTCTGATTTCCAAATATTGTTGAAGGTATATCTTGTTTAAATTGTTTTATTTTAATAACTTGACAAAAAATTACCCCTATAATTTTAATGTCTTATTATATAAATAACAATTTTATAATACTAATTATTTTAATTAATACCATAATTGGAGCAATCGGAGGAATTAATCAAACTTCTTTACGTAAATTTCTTTCATTTTCTTCCATTAATAATTTAGGATGAATATTATCATCAATTATAATTAGAGAAAACTTATTTTTATTTTATTTTATTATATATTCATTTTTAATTAGAATTATATGTTTTTTATTTTATATGATAAATATTTATTTAATTAATCAATTATTTATTTTTAATTTTAATTATATAATAAAATTTTTAATTTTGTTAATTTTTCTATCATTAGGAGGTTTACCTCCATTTTTAGGATATTTCCCCAAATGAATTATTGTTAATTTTTTAATAATTAAAAATTTTTATATTATTACATTTATTTTTATTATAATCAGATTAATCAGTTTATTTTTTTATAATCGAAAAATTTATTGTTGAATCCTATTCAATTATTCTAAATTAAAATGATTTAATGTATTTATTAAAAATAAATTTTTTTGTTACATTATTTTTTTTAGTTTAATTTCTTCTTTAGGAATAATTTTTACAACAATATATTTTTTTTAAGGTTTTAAGTTAAATTAAACTAATAGTCTTCAAAATTATTTATAAAGAAATTTCTTTAAGCCTTAGTATAATTCTTAATACTCCTTAAAATTTGCAATTTTAAATCATTTTTGAATATAAAACTAATTTAAATAAATAAAAATTAATAAAAGAGAATTATTCTCGTTAATAAATTTACAATTTATCGCTTATAACTCAGCCATTTTATTTTTATTTATAGCGAAAATGATTTTATTCTACTAATCATAAAGATATTGGTACTTTATTTTTTATTTTTGGTATTTGAGCAGGTATATTAGGAACTTCACTTAGAATATTAATTCGAACTGAATTAGGAAATCCTGGATCATTAATTGGAGATGACCAAATTTATAATACTATTGTTACTGCACACGCTTTTATTATAATTTTTTTTATAGTTATACCAATTATAATTGGACGATTTGGAAATTGATTAGTTCCATTAATATTAGGATCACCTGATATAGCATTCCCTCGAATAAACAATATAAGATTTTGATTATTACCTCCTTCTTTAACATTATTAATTTCTAGAAGAATTGTAGAAAATGGTGCAGGAACTGGTTGAACGGTTTACCCCCCCCTTTCATCTAATATCGCCCATCAAGGATCTTCTGTTGATTTAGCAATTTTTTCCCTTCACTTAGCAGGAATTTCCTCAATTCTTGGAGCTATTAACTTTATTACTACAATTATTAATATACGAATTAAAAATTTATCATTTGATCAAATACCTTTATTTGTTTGATCTGTTGGAATTACAGCTTTATTATTATTATTATCTTTACCTATTTTAGCAGGAGCTATTACTATACTTCTTACAGATCGAAATCTTAATACTTCCTTTTTTGACCCTGCTGGAGGGGGGGACCCAATTCTCTATCAACATTTATTTTGATTTTTTGGACATCCAGAAGTTTATATTTTAATTTTACCGGGATTTGGAATAATTTCACATATTATTTCTCAAGAAAGAGGTAAAAAAGAAACTTTTCCATGTTTAGGTATAATTTATGCAATATTAGCTATTGGATTATTAGGATTTATTGTTTGAGCTCATCACATATTTACAGTTGGTATAGATATTGATACTCGAGCTTATTTTACTTCAGCTACTATAATTATTGCTCTACCTTCAGGAATTAAAATTTTTAGTTGATTAGCTACTATACATGGAACTCAAATTAACTACAGACCTTCTATATTATGAAGATTAGGAGTTATTTTTTTTTTTACTGTAGGAGGATTAACAGGAGTAATTTTAGCTAATTCTTGAATTGATATTACTTTACATGATACATACTATGTACTAGCTCATTTTGACTATGTTCTATGTATAGGTGCAGTTTTTCGTATTTTTGGACCCTTTAGTCATTGATATCGATCATTTACAGGATTAACAATATTCAATAAGATATTAAAAATTCAATTCTTTAGAATTTTTATTGGAGTAAATTTAACTTTTTTTCCCCAACATTTTTTAGGTTTAGCAGGTATACCTCGACGATACTCAGATTATGCTGGTACTTTTTTATCGTCAAATATTATTTGATCTTTCGGCTCATTTATTTCTTTAATATCTTTAATAATAATAATAATAATTATTTGAGAATGATTAATTAATGAACGTATTATTTTATTTTGTTTTAAAATAACTTGTTCAATTCAATCAATACTAAATTTAGGTCCTCCTGAACATTCTTATAATGAATTACGTATTTTAAGTAAGATCTAATATGGCAGACTATATGTAATGGATTTAAACCCCATTTATAAAGGTTTATCCTTTTTTTAGAAATAGCAACATGATCAAATCTTAATTTTCAAAATAGAGCTTCCCCTTTAATAGAACAAATTATTTTTTTTCATGATCATACTTTAATTATTTTAATTATAATTACTATTTTAGTATGGTATATAATATTAAGATTTTTTTTTAATAAATATATTAATCGATTTTTATTAGAAGAACAAATAATTGAATTAATTTGAACTATTTTACCTGAAATTATTATAATTTTTATTGCTTTTCCTTCTTTCCGATTATTATATTTAAAAGATGAACTAAATAATTTATTAATTACTATCAAATCAATTGGCCATCAATGATATTGAAGAATTGAATATTCAGATTTTAACAATATTGAATTTGATTCTTATATAATTCAAGAATTTAATTTAAATAATTCTTTTCGTATTTTAGATGTTGATAATCGAATTACTATCCCAATAAATAATAATATTCGAATATTAATTACAGCTACTGATGTTATTCATTCATGAACAGTTCCATCTATTGGAGTTAAAGTTGATGCTAATCCTGGACGTCTTAATCAAATTAAATTTTTCATTAATCGCCCAGGAATTTATTTTGGGCAATGTTCTGAAATTTGTGGGGCTAATCATAGTTTTATACCTATTATAATTGAAAGAATTCCTATAAAAAATTTTATTAATTGAATTAATAATTATTCATCATTAGATGACTGAAAGCAAGTAATGGTCTCTTAAACCATTTTATAGTAAATTAGCAATTACTTCTAATGAAATTAATCATAAAAGAATTAGTTAAATTATAACATAAATATGTCAAATTTAAATTATTATTTTTATATTAATATTCTTTTATCCCTCAAATAATACCTATTAATTGAATTTTTTCATTTATTATATTTATTTGAATTTTTATTATATTTAATATTTTAAATTATTATATTTTTTTTTTAAAAATTAACAATAAAAAAAATAATAATTTTTTCTATTTAAAAAAAATTTTTTGAAAATTATAACTAATTTATTCTCAATTTTTGACCCCTCTACTAATTTATTTAATATCTCATTAAATTGATTAAGAACATTATTAGGATTATTGTTTATTCCTTATTCATTTTGACTTATTCCTAATCGTCAATTTATTTTATGAAATTATTTAATTCAAAACTTACATTCTGAATTCAAAAATTTATTAGGACCTAATAAATTTTTTGGTTCAACTTTTATTTTTATCTCACTATTTTCATTTATTTTATTTAATAATTTTTTAGGATTTTTCCCTTATATTTTTACTAGAACAAGTCATTTAACTATTTCACTTTCTATTTCTCTTTCTCTATGATTAAGATTTATGTTCTATGGTTGAATTAATAATTCCCATCATATATTTATTCACATAATTCCTCAAGGAACTCCTAATATTCTAATACCTTTTATAGTTTTCATTGAAACTATTAGAAATATTATTCGTCCAGGCACTTTAGCTATCCGTCTAACAGCTAATATAATTGCAGGTCATTTATTATTAACTTTATTGAGAAGTACAGGTATTTCTATACCTAATTATTTTATTATTATTTTAATTTTTATTCAAATTCTTTTATTAACTCTTGAATTAGCTGTCGCTGTAATTCAATCATATGTAATTACTGTTTTAAGAACTTTATATTCTAGTGAAGTAAATTAAAATTAATATCAAACCACAACCACCCCTATCACTTAGTAGACTATAGACCTTGACCTTTAACTGGAGCCTTCGGAACCATAACTTTAGTAATTGGATTAGTAAAATGATTCCATAATTTTAATAAAAACTTAATAATTTTAGGGTATAGTATTATCATTTTCACAATATATCAATGATGACGAGATATTTGTCGAGAAAGTACTTTTCAAGGTAAACATACAATTTTTGTCTTAAAAGGATTACGATGAGGAATAATTTTATTTATTGTATCAGAAATCTTTTTTTTTATTTCTTTTTTTTGAGCATTTTTTCATAGCAGACTTTCCCCTAATATTGAAATTGGGGCATCATGACCCCCCGCTAATATTATCCCATTTAACCCTTTTCAAATTCCCTTCCTTAATACTATTATTTTAATTACTTCTGGGGTAACTGTTACTTGAGCTCATCATGCCTTAATAGAAAATAATTTTTCCCAAACTAAACAAAGTTTATTTATTACTATTTTTTTAGGAATTTATTTTACTATTCTTCAAGCTTATGAATATTATGAAGCTCCATTTACTATTGCAGATAGTATTTATGGATCAACATTTTTTATAGCTACAGGATTTCATGGTATTCATGTAATTATTGGAACTATTTTCCTTTTAACTTGTTTTATTCGTCATTTATTCAACCATTTTTCTAATAAACATCATTTTGGATTTGAAGCTGCAGCTTGATATTGACACTTTGTTGATGTAGTTTGATTATTTTTATATATCTCTATCTACTGATGAGGTAATTAATTATAATTAATAATTATTATTTATATAATATATTTAGTATATTTGACTTCCAATCAAAAAGTTTAATAAATTTAATATAAATAATTATATTATTAAATATTTCAATTATTATTATCATTATTTCTAATTTTATTATATTAATTTCAATATTCATCTCCAAAAAATCCTTTAAAGATCGAGAAAAATGTTCCCCCTTTGAATGCGGATTTGACCCTAAATCTTCTGCTCGTAACCCATTCTCCCTACACTTTTTTCTAATTACAGTAATTTTTTTAATTTTTGATGTAGAAATTGCATTAATTTTTCCATTAATTACATCTTTTAAACTAGCTAACTTAATTTTTTGATCAAAAACTAGTTTTTTTTTTATTATTATATTATTATTTGGTTTATACCATGAATGAAACCAAAATATATTAAATTGAACCAATTAAGATTATAGTTTAACTAAAACACTTGATTTGCATTCAAAAAATATTGAATATCAATTTATCTTAAAATAAGAAGCAATAAGCATTTAATTTCGACTTAAAAGATAGAGATTTAAAACTCCTTATTTATTAATTGAAACCAAATAGAGGTATATCACTGTTAATGATAAAATTGAATTTATATTCCAATTAAGTTGAAATATATAAAAATTAAGCTTCTAACTTAATTTATAGTGATTTATTTCATTAATATTTCTTTTATTACATTAATTTATATAGTTTAATAAAAACATTACATTTTCATTGTAAATATAAAATAATTTATTTTTATAAATAAATAAATAAATATATATATATATATATATATATATATATATATATATATATATATATTATATTATTTATTTAAAGATAATACAATCACCTTAATATCTTCAATATTATACTCTTTATTAAGCTATTTAAATTTAAATTTTAAAAATTAAAAAAATAAAAATCATTATTCATAATACAAATCTATATAAATAAATTTTTAAATTATTTATTTGTATGTAATTATAAATTACAGAATATTTTTTTATAATTTTTAAAAAACCATGACCTCTATAATACTCTATTCAACCATAGTCAATTAAAATTATTAAATTATGTCCTAAATTTAAATATAAATTTTTTAATCTATATGTTGATAAATTTGGCATAAATCATATTTCACATAAAAATAATCTTAATTTATAACTAAATAAAAATTTATTCAATGAATATATATTTATTATACTTATTAATAATCCAAATAATATACCTATTAATCTTACATAAATTACTATTAATTTTAAATTTATAGGTAAATAAATTATATAAGGATAATTAAAAATTAATCATCTTAATAAACTTCCCGTATTTAATCTTATTAATAATAATATTATTATTCTTTTTAATATAATATAATCTTCATCATTTTTACAATATGTTCTCATTAAGTTAAATTCATTAACTATTAAATAAATTAATAATGGAATAGTATAGAATAATGGTAAACCTGTAGAAAAATAATATAAATAAAAAACTATTATATTTAAATTTCTTATACTTTCTATTTCTAGAATTAAGTGCGTTGAATAAAATCCAGCCAAAAAAGGAATACCACATAATGCAAAATTAGAAAAATTTATACATAAGGAAGTTAAGAGAATATATAATCTGATGCCCCCCATATAACGTTTATTTTGGTTATCATTTATTATATGAATAATTATACCTGCACAAAGAAATAATAATGCTTTAAATATAGCATGAGTTAATAATTGAAAAAATGCCAAATCATAAAAACCTATTCTTAAAATGCTTATTATTAATCCTAATTGTCTTAATGTTGATAAAGCAAAAAATTTTTTTAAATCATATTCATAATTAGCAGAAATACCAGCTATAAATATGGTTAAACCTGAAATAAAAAATAATAATAAAATAAAAACTGTATCAATTAATAAAAAATTAAAACGAATTAACAAATAAACACCAGCAGTTACTAATGTTGATGAATGAACTAATGCTGACACAGGAGTTGGTGCTGCTATAGCAGCAGGTAATCAAGATCTAAAAGGAATTTGAGCTCTCTTAGTTATAGCAGCAATAATAACTATTACCCCAACAAAATTTATCACATAATCATTAACTATGAATCTTAAATAAAAAATATAATTTCAACTTCCATAATTTATTATTCAAGAAATTATTATTAAAATAAAAACATCACCAATTCGATTTGATAGCGCAGTTAACATGCCAGCATTAAAAGATTTAAAATTTTGATAATAAATTACTAAACCATAAGAAACTTTCCCTAACCCCTTTCAACCTAAAAAAATTCTAATAATATTTGGGCTAATAATTAATAAAATTATTGATATAACAAATATTAAAACTAAAATAATAAAACGGTTTAAATTTAATTCTGAAGTTATATATCTTCTTCGGTAATAAATTACAGATGAAGAAATTAAAGAAACAAATATTATAAATAAAAATGATTTTCAATCTAATAAAATAGATATAACAATATTTATAGAATTAAAGGAAATTAACTCTCATTCCATAAAAATAACCATTTTATTTATAATAAAATAAAAAACCATAAAAAAATTTAATAATCTAAAAAAAAATAAAAAAAAAAATCTAATAAAACAAATGGAAAATTTATAAATAGAACCTAAAGTGAAAATTATCACTCACATTTTTGACTCCACAAATCAATATTTTATTTAAATTATTTAAGTTTAAAATCAAATTATAAAATAATCAATTTTTAAAATTAAAATATTTAAAGGTAATCAATGTAATATTAATATTAAATATTCTCGTCTTACACCTATATAAAATCTATATAACCCTAAATTATACTTCCCATGTTGAGTAAAAGAATATAAATATAATCTATACGCAGCTCTAAAAAAAGAAATTATTATTAATATAATTATAGTTAAACAAGACCATCTAATTAATCTATTAATTAAACTAATTTCACCTATTAAATTTAATGAGGGAGGAGCTGCTATAGTAGAAGATGATAATAAAAATCATCATAATCTTATTGAAGGTATAAAATTTATTATACCCTTTTTTAAAAATAATCTTCGTCTTTTAAATCGTTCATAATTAATATTTGCTAAACAAAATATCCCTGAAGAACATAATCCATGACCAATTATTAAAATATAAGAACCTATATACCCTCAATAATTTATGGTTATAATTCCACCAATTACTATTCCTATATGAGCCACAGAAGAATAAGCAATTAAAGACTTAATATCAATTTGACATAAACATTTTAATCTAATATAAACCCCCCCTATTAATCTAATAATAATCCATAAATTATTAAATTTAAAAGTAATTTTTTGTAAAAAAATTAAAACACGAAATATTCCATAACCCCCTAATTTTAATATAATTCCAGCTAAAATTATAGAACCTGAAATTGGAGCTTCAACATGAGCTTTAGGTAATCATAAATGAACAAAATATATAGGTATTTTTACTAAAAAAGCTATAATTATAGATAAATATAATAAATAAAAATTATAATCATAAAATTTTAAAAAATAAATTATTATACAATTTATCTCATTAAATATATAAAAAATTCCTATTAATAAAGGTAAAGAAACAAATAAAGTATAAAATAATAAATATAAACCAGCCTGTATACGCTCAGGTTGATACCCTCAACCAATAATTAATATTAAAGTAGGAATTAAACTACCCTCAAAAAATATATAAAACATAAATAAATTTATTCTACAAAAAGTTATATATAATATAATTATTAAAAAAATTATATTTATTATAAAAAATTTAATATAAAATTCATACTTATATAATTTTTCTCTAGCTATAATTATTAAAGAACAAATTCAAATTCTTAATAAAATTAAACCAAAAGAAATTAAATCACAACCTAATATATATCTTAAATTACAATAATTTATAATATTTATTGTTAAATTTAAAAAAATAAAAAATATAATAAATATAGTTATTTGAACCAACCAAAATATTTTTTTTTCAAAACATAAAGGTATTAAAAAAATAATCATAAAAAAAAATTTTAACATTTATAATAAATTAAATCTTTGAAAATAATCATTTCCATGAGTTCGAATTATAGAAACTAAAATAGAAATCCCTAAAGCCCCTTCACAAACTGAAAAAACTAAAAAAACTATTAATATATATATATCAAATTCAATAAATCTTAAATATAATATTAATATTATATAAATTCTTAAAATAATAAATTCTAATCTTAATAATATAATTAATAAATGTTTATGCTTAGAAACAAAAATCATATTACCAATTATAAATATAATAAAAATAACTAAAATATTTATCATTATAGTTTTTATAGTTTAATTAAAACATTGGTCTTGTAAATCAAAAATAAGAATCTTTCTTTAAAAACTTCAAAGAAAAAATATTATATTTTATCAATAATCTCCAAAATTATCATTTTTTTTTAAACTATTCTTTGAAATAATTAAAATATTTTTATCATTAAATATAATTTTTATTTCATTTATTATAATTTTTTTAAAACACCCCCTATCAATAGGATTAATAATTTTAATTCAAACTTTATTAATTTGTTTAATTTCAGGAATAATTATTAATACTTACTGATTTTCTTATATTCTATTTTTAACATTTTTAGGGGGATTATTAGTATTATTTATTTATGTCTCTAGAATTGCCTCAAATGAATTATTTTATATTCCTTTTAATAATAAAATTTTATTTTTATTTATATTTTTTATCATTATTTTTATTAGAATTATATTTATATATAACTTAAATTGACTTAACTTATTTATTAATTCTTATGAAATAAATAATTTATTTAATTATTTTATATTTTTTAATAATGAAAATAATATTAATTTAACTAAATTTTATAATAAACAAACTTATTTATTAATATTCATATTAATTATTTATTTATTTATTACTTTAGTAGCAGTAGTAAAAATTACTAATATTTTTTATGGTCCTTTACGATCTAATTAAATTATTAATAATATAATACTAATGATAAATAAATTTAAACCTTTACGAAAAACTCACCCTATAATTAAAATTATAAATAATTCATTAATTGACTTACCATCACCTTCTAATATTTCAAATTTATGAAATTTTGGTTCTCTTCTTGCTTTATGTTTAATAATTCAAATTTTAACAGGATTATTTTTAACAATATATTATACAGCTAATATTGATTTAGCATTTTATAGAGTAAATTATATTTGTCGAAATGTAAATTATGGATGATTAATTCGAACTTTGCATGCTAATGGAGCTTCTTTTTTTTTTATCTGTATTTACCTACATATTGGTCGAGGAATTTATTATGAATCATTTAATTTTAAATATACTTGAATAATTGGAGTTATTATTTTATTTATTTTAATAGCTACTGCTTTTATAGGATATGTTCTACCTTGGGGACAAATATCTTTTTGAGGAGCAACAGTTATTACTAATCTCCTATCGGCTATCCCTTATTTAGGAACTATTTTAGTTCAATGAATTTGAGGAGGATTTGCAGTAGATAATGCAACTTTAACTCGATTCTATTCATTCCATTTTTTATTTCCATTTATTATTCTTAGTTTAACTATAATTCATTTATTATTTTTACATCAAACAGGATCCAATAATCCATTAGGTATTAATAGAAACTTAGATAAAATCCCTTTTCACCCATTTTTTACTTTAAAAGATCTAATTGGAATTATTATTTTACTATTTTTTCTATTAATATTAACATTATCAAATCCTTATATATTAGGAGATCCTGATAATTTTATCCCAGCTAATCCTTTAGTAACCCCTGTTCATATTCAACCAGAATGATATTTTTTATTTGCTTATGCTATTTTACGATCTATCCCTAATAAATTAGGAGGAGTAATTGCATTAATTATTTCTATTTTAATTTTAATTATTTTTCCATTTACATTTAATAAAAAAATACAAGGAATTCAATTTTATCCTATTAATCAAATTTTATTTTGAATTATAGTATCTACAGTTATTTTATTAACTTGAATCGGAGCACGCCCAGTAGAAGACCCTTATATTATTACAGGTCAATTTCTAACTATTATTTATTTTTCTTATTTTATTATTATTCCTTTTATTAATTCATATTGAGATAAATTAATTTTTAATTAATTAATGAGCTTGTTAAAGCATTTGTTTTGAAAACTTAAGAAAGAATTATTTATTCTATTAATTTTTATACTAATTTTTTTTTTAAAAAAACCAAAAAATTTTTAGACCAATAAATAATAAAAAATAATTTAAAGAAACAGGCAAATAAATTTTTCAACATAAATATATTAACTTATCATAACGATATCGAGGTAAAGTCCCTCGAACTCAAATAAAAAAAAAAGAAACAAAAGTTATCTTTAAATAAAAAATTAAACTTAAATCATAACCCCCTAAATAAATTAAAGTAAATAATAATCTTATAAATAAAATTCTAGAATATTCAGACAAAAAAATTAATGCAAATCCCCCTCTTCTATATTCAACATTAAACCCCGATACTAACTCTCTTTCCCCTTCAGCAAAATCAAAGGGAGTTCGATTAGTTTCAGCTAATCTAGAAGATAAACATCTTAATCTTAAAGGAAATATAAAAAATATAAATCAAACTAATGCCTGATATTCATAAAATTTCATTAAATTAAAACCTATAATTATAATAAATCTTGATATTAAAATTAAAGCTAATCTAACTTCATAAGAAATAGTTTGAGCTACTGCCCGTAAACCCCCTAATAATGAATAATTTGAATTTGAAGATCAACCTGAAATTAATATAGTATATACCCCTAATCTAATACAACATAAAAAAAATAATACCCCTAAATTAAAATAAATAATATTAAAATAATAAGGAATTAATACTCAAAAAATTAAAGACAAAATAAAACCTACAATAGGGGAAAAATAATAAGATATATAATTTGATTGATTTAAATAAGTTTGTTCTTTACTAAATAATTTAATAGCATCTGAAAAAGGTTGTAATATACCTAAAAACCCAACTTTATTAGGACCTTTACGAATTTGTATATAACTTAAAACTTTTCGCTCTAACAATGTCAAAAAAGCTACCCCAATTATCACCCCAATAATTAAAATTAAATACCCAACAATAATATTTAAATAATCAATTAAAATCATTACTATATATATAAATTTATTATATATTTATGATTTCTAAAATCAACACATTTTTCTGTCAAAATAGTTATATATATATATATATATATAATTATATATAAAATTTATTAATATTCCTAAAAAAAAATTTATTTTTAATATTTAATCCCTTCGTACTAAAATATTTAATTTTTCTAAAGATAGAAACCAACCTGGCTCACACCGGTTTGAACTCAGATCATGTAAGATTTTAATGATCGAACAGATCAAAATTTTAAACTTTTACATTTAAATTTTATCTTAATCCAACATCGAGGTCGCAAACTCTTTTTTTTATTTGAACTAAAAAAAAATATTACGCTGTTATCCCTAAGGTAATTTTTTCTTTTAATCATAAATTATGGATCAATTTTTCATTAATTAATGTTTAATTATAAAAAAAAGTTCAATTAATTTTTCCATCACCCCAATAAAATATTTAAATTAATTTTTATTATAATTTACATAAAAATTATAATCAATAAATTATAAAACTCTATAGGGTCTTCTCGTCTTTTAAAATTATTTTAGCTTTTTAACTAAAAAATTAAATTCTAATTATAAAAAAGAGACAGTTAATATTTCATCAAATCATTCATACAAGTCTTCAATTAAAAGACTAATGATTATGCTACCTTTGTACAGTCAATATACTGCAGCCCTTCAATATAACAGTGGGCAGATTAGACTTTAAATTATAATCAAAAAGACATGTTTTTGATAAACAGGTGAATATTAATTTTTGCCGAATTCCTTTTTTTTAATTATAAAAAAAAAATTATTTATTTTAATATATTTTATACTAATTTTATCATTATAACTAATTTTTTTTAATTAAAAATTATTTTTTTATAAAAATTTAAATTTTAATTAAAAATTTTATTTATTAATAAAATTTTTTATAAAAAAATATAATTTATAAACAATATAAATTTTAAAAATTTTAATATATAAAATAAATAATAATTATAAAAATTTAATTTAAAGCTTATCCCTTAATTTATTAAATTTTAAAAAATTATAAATTATTAAAAAAATTAATAAAAAAAAAAATTCTAAATTAAATTTTTTTCTAAAAAAACTAGATATCTTTAAAAACGATTAACATTTCATTTCAAATTAATTATTAAAAATATTTTTGAAACAATAACTTTTTTAATTAATTATCTCTTTTAAATTCGAGAAATTTTTTTTTAAAAATTTTTATTAATAAACTCTGATACACAAGATACAATAAATTAAATTTACTTCTTTATTAATTAATTTTCATATTATTTCAACTTTCTTTCACAATACTAATTCTCTATAAATTTTAAAATTTTTTCTTTCATAATACTTTAACCCCCATTAAAATATATTAAATAAAAATTTTTTTATAATTTATAATTTATTAAATTACCCCCATCTCAAATTAATTAAATTAATAATTTCTTTTCAATGTAAATGAAATACTTAAACAAGCTCTAATTTGTTCTTTCTAGAAACACTTTCCAGTACTTCTACTTTGTTACGACTTATTCCAATTTTTAAATGAAAGTGACGGGCAATATGTACATATTTTAATTATTAATCATTTTAATAAATTAAATAAAATTACATTTAAATCCACCTTTATTTATTTATTTCAAAACAATATTCATTTAAATAAATTTATTGTAATCCATTTTATTCTTAACTATAATCTACATCTTGATCTGAATTAATTTATAATAAAAAATTTTAAATATTATTATTATCTAAAAATATTTTTTTAACAACGATATATAAAATAATAAATTAAGTAAATTTATTCGTGGATTATCAATTATTAAACAGATTCCTCTAAATGAACTAAAATACCGCCAAATTACTTAAGTTTCAATAATAAAATATTTAATATTTTAGTATTATATTTTTTTTTATAATAGGGTATCTAATCCTAGTTTATTTACAAAATTTATTAAATCATAAAAAAAATATAAATTTTAATTAAATTAAAATTTCACTTAATAATTTAATATTTAATTTAAATTATTATTATTAATTATAACTGAAAAAATTTATTTTAATTTTTGTATAACCGCAACTGCTGGCACAAAATTTGTTAATAATTTTAATATTACTAAATCTTAATTTCTTAAATTTTTAATTTTAATTACTACAAATTAAATTAATTATTATTAAAATAATTAAAAATTAACACTAAAATTTATATGTAAAATAAATTAAAAATAAATTTTAAAAATCACAAATTTTTATTTTATATAAATAATATTTTACATAGATTTTTTTTTTTTTTTTTTTTATATTATATTATTAACTTTATTAAATTATTATTATTTTTTTCTCCCTATTCTCATAATATTAATATTAAAAATTAATTTCAATATAAATTTTATAATATTATAATTAATAAATAATATATTAATTTATTTATATATAATTAGGTTTAAATTAATTTATAATAAATTAATATAATTAATAAAATATAATATATATATAAATATAATATTAAATAATTAAATATTTAACATATATATATATATATATATATAAAAAAAATACTATCCTATATTAAATTTAAACCATTAATAATTTTTATATATAAAAAAAA